TGATAAAAAATCTCGTCGTTAATGTTAATCAAAGTGAATATAGGTGCTCATCCGCATTTATTGGTGGGAGGTGAACCTTATGATAAAGATGGAACCTGGGGTAGAAGTATACGCTTTAGGTCAACATATATGTATGTCTGCTCACAAAGCGCGAAGAGTAATTGATCAGATTCGTGGGCGTCCTTACGATGAAATACTTATGATATTAGAACTCATGCCTTATCGAGCATGTTATCCCATTTTTAAATTAGTTTATTCTGCCGCAGCAAATGCTACCCACAATAAAAATTTCAACAAAACGGCTTTAATTATGAGTCAAGCCGAAGTTAACGAGGGCACTATCGTGAAAAAGTTAAAACCTCGAGCTAGAGGGCGCAGTTATCCGATAAAAAGACCTACCTGTCATATAACTATTGTATTGCAAGATATATCTAAAGATAAAAACTTTTTCATATGGTTTAAAAAAAAAGGATGGATATATAAAGAGAAGTATATAGATATTAGAGTTAGGTACGAATATCTAAAATATGAAATGAGACATCGGGGTAGATTGGAATGGGTTAATTACGAGAGCGAGGTGCTATGGGACAAAAAATAAATCCACTTGGTTTCAGACTTGGTACAACCCAAAGTCATCATTCCCTTTGGTTTGCACAACCAAGAAATTATTCTGAAGGTCTCCAAGAAGATCAAAAAATACAGGATTGTATCAGGAATTATGTACAAAAAAATATGAAAATATCCTCCGTTGTTGAGGGAATTGCACGTATAGAAATTCAAAAAAGAATTGATCTGATCCAGGTCATAATATATATGGGGTTTCCAAAATTGTTAATAGAGGGTAGATCACGAGGAATCGAAGAATTACAGAGCAATGTACAAAAAAGATTTCATTCTGTAAACCGAAAACTTAACGTTGCTATCACACGAATTGCAAAACCTTATGGACACCCTAACATTCTTGCAGAATTTATAGCCGGACAATTAAAGAATAGAGTTTCATTTCGAAAGGCAATAAAAAAAGCTATTGAATTAACTGAACAAGCGGATACAAAAGGAATTCAAATCCAAATTGCGGGGCGTATCGACGGAAAAGAAATTGCACGTGTCGAATGGGTTAGAGAAGGTAGGGTTCCACTACAAACCATTCGAGCTAAAATTGATTATTGTTCCTATACAGTTCGAACTATTTATGGGGCATTGGGCATCAAAATTTGGATATTTACAGACGAGGAGTAATGGTCCTTTGGTTTTCTTTACGTTCTATCCAGTCTATTCAGCGATGGAACAAAAAATCAGAAACTCTTTCATTATTTTTTCGTTCAATCAAAAAAGAGCAATTTCAATTCTTCTAATTCGAATTCTATAGGGTTGAATAAAAATTTGATTGACCTTTGGTATAATTGCTATGCTTAGTGTGCGACTCGTTGGTTTTTTCTTTTATTTAGGGTTAGGTTAGATTAAAAAAAACAAGGGGCCCTCCCCCAGCCCCCAGTATAAACTAATACTAATAATTATAGAACTAATAACCAACTCATTACTTCGTATTATCTGGATCCAAAGAACCAGTCACTATATGATGTTTCGATCATATCGTTGTAGCAACTGAAATATTTTTTTACATAAAAGAGAAATCAATCAGATTATAAGGTTGTGAAGCAAAAATCAATGGATATAGATAAAGGGAAGGGTGAGAGAAAGAGAAAAAGAGAATATCAACGATATATGATTCCAATATGATGTATGGTCTATGAATCATCTCATAAAAGGCAATGTAATAAAGCATAAATTGGGATTCGTCCATAACAGAATTAGTAAAGTAATTAGACGCATCCAAGTCATAAGAAAAAAAAAAAAAAGAAAGAGCACCGGGCCAATAAAGACTGAGGAAATTGGCTCAGGAACAAATTGAATTAGGAGCTCTATTGCAAAGTTCGGACCTAGCCATTAATAGAGAAGCGATGGGAACGACAGAACCTGTGACTGCAGAAGATTCTATTGAAAACGAATCCTAATGATTCATTGGGTGGGATGGCGGAACGAAACAAGAGCCAATTCATTTATTCTGAGAGGTCGCGGGTCGACCTTACAAATGAAACAGATATGGAAAGAGTCAATAGTCGCCCGCGAAAGATTATTGGATTGTTAAGTTTTGGACAATTCAATATCAATAAAGGTCAAAATCAAAATTTATGAATTCTAAAAAACATTAAAGTTTAATAGAAATATGCTTCGAATTTTATATTTTTATATACATATATACATATACAAACAAGATATAACAATTCCTGCGTGACAGATTTGATCTCAAAAAATCCCACGATTCAGTGTATTATTCATTAAATACATATATCTTATCTGTAATTTTTTTTTTTTTATCGTTTCATTCGCGAGGAGCTGGATGAGAAGAAACTCTCATGTCCGGTTCTGCAGTAGAGATGGCATTGAGAAACAACCATCAACTATAACCCCAAAAGAACCAGATTCCGTAAACAACATAGAGGAAGAATGAAGGGAATATCTTATCGAGGCAATCGTATTTGTTTTGGTAGATACGCTCTTCAGGCACTTGAACCCGCTTGGATCACATCTAGACAAATAGAAGCGGGGCGACGATCAATGGCACGATATGCGCGTCGTGGTGGAAAAATATGGGTACGTATATTTCCAGACAAACCTGTTACAGTAAGACCTACAGAAACGCGTATGGGTTCGGGGAAAGGATCTCCCGAATATTGGGTATCTGTCGTTAAACCAGGTCGAATACTTTATGAAATGGGTGGAGTATCAGAAATTGCAGCCAGAGAAGCTATTTCAATAGCTGCGTCCAAAATGCCTATACGAACTCAATTCGTTATTGCGGGATAGGAATGTGTAACCAAAAGAAAGGGCCTTTTTTGTTATGATGAAAAAACATCTGAGGGTTTTTTATTTCTGAACAAACAATATTTCTTTGTTTTTTTTTTCACGCAAAGGGCGAAGATAAAAAAAATGATTCAACCTCAAACCTATTTAAATGTAGCAGACAACAGCGGGGCTAGAGAATTAATGTGTATTCGAATCATAGGAGCTAGTAATCGACGATATGCTCATATTGGTGACGTTATTGTTGCTGTAATCAAAGAAGCAGTGCCCCATATGCCTCTACAAAGATCAGAAGTGGTCAGAGCTGTAATTGTACGTACACGTAAAGAACTCAAACGTGACAACGGTATGATAATACAATATGATGACAATGCAGCCGTTGTCATTGATCAAGAAGGAAACCCAAGAGGAACTCGAGTTTTTGGTGCGATCGCTCGAGAATTGAGACAATTGAATTTTACGAAAATAGTTTCATTAGCTCCTGAGGTATTATAAATACTAATAGATGAGACTATGATCTAGTAGGGTATCGGAAATATATTCAATTAATTAGTAGCTTTTGTCTCACGCATATACCTTTAATTTCATAATTTCATAATATAAATATAGAATAATAATTCAATTCATAAACATAAAAAAAGTAGAACATGTTGATTATATCAAAATTCGGAGGCACCGACAATTATAGCTCGTCATGGGTAGGGACACTATTGCCGACATAATAACTTCTATACGAAATGCTGACATGGATAAAAAGGGAACGGTTCGAATCGCATCTACGAATATTACCGAAACTCTTGTTAAAATACTTCTACGCGAAGGCTTTATTGAAAATGTGAGAAAACATCGAGAAAACGAGAAAAATTTCTTGGTTTCAACTCTGCGACATAGAAGGAATAGGAAAGGACCATATAGAACTTTTTTAAAACGTATCAGCCGACCCGGTCTACGAATCTATTCCAACTATCAACGAATTCCTAGGATTTTAGGAGGAATGGGGATTGTAATTCTTTCTACTTCTCGCGGTATAATGACAGACCGAGAGGCTCGACTGGAAGGAATCGGGGGAGAAATTTTGTGTTATATATGGTAATCTTTCTGGTATCCGAATTGAATCCGTAACTTCCTGTTTGTTTTGTGAAAAAAGAGGAAGGGTGGGTTGTCTAATATCACTCCTCCTCCATTAGTTGATACTTCAAGGGGGTTATCTGGAATGAAAGAACAAAAATGGATTCATGAAGGTTTAATTACTGAATCACTTCCCAATGGTATGTTTCGAGTTTGTTTAGATAATAAGGATCTGATTCTAGGTTATGTTTCAGGAAGGATACGACGTAGTTTTATACGAATACTACCGGGCGATAGAGTCAAAATTGAAGTAAGTCGTTATGATTCAACCAGGGGACGCATAATTTATAGACTCCGCAACAAAGATTCGAACGATTAGGTGGCTTTTGCTACATTCCTTTCGTTCGGATACAATTCGGGGTTCAAAATTTCAAGAGACTTATTTTCTTCTAAAGAGTATATTCGTAATTAAGGTAAGGAAAAACAAATTATGAAAATAAGGGCCTCCGTTCGTAAAATTTGTGAAAAATGTCGACTGATCCGTAGGCGGGGACGAATTATAGTAATTTGTTCCAACCCAAGGCATAAACAGAGACAGGGATAATCTTTCTAAAACTAAAAAGGGACTCTCCGAGGTACCCAATGCACAAAAAAAAGATCTGTTTTGACATGAAATGGATATATCCGTATATCTCTGACTCTTATTTATGAGATGATAAAATATGACAAAACCCGTATCAAGAATTAGTTCACGTAGGAATGGACGCATCGGTTCACGTAAGAATGGACGTAGAATACCAAAAGGAGTTATTCATGTTCAAGCAAGTTTCAACAATACCATTGTAACGGTTACAGATATACGGGGTCGGGTGGTTTCGTGGTCCTCCGCTGGTACTTGTGGATTCAAGGGCACAAGAAGAGGGACGCCTTTTGCTGCTCAAACCGCAGCGGCAAACGCTATTCGTACAGTAGTAGATCAGGGTATGCAACGCGCAGAAGTCAGGATAAAGGGTCCTGGTCTCGGAAGAGATGCAGCATTACGAGCCATTCGTAGAAGTGGTATACTT